GCTAATGTAGCTTAAACTAAAGCATAACACTGAAGATGTTAAGATGGGCCCTAGAAAGCCCCATGGGCACAAAGGCTTGGTCCTGACTTTGCTGTCGACTTTAACCGGACTTACACATGCAAGTCTCCGCACCCCTGTGAGAATGCCCTCATCCCCCTGCCCGGAACTGAGGAGCTGGTATCAGGCACGCTACCGCAGCCCAAGACGCCTTGCTTAGCCACACCCCCAAGGGAACTCAGCAGTGATAAACATTAAGCCATAAGTGAAAACTTGACTTAGTTAAAGTAAATTAGGGCCGGTAAAACTCGTGCCAGCCACCGCGGTTATACGAGAGGCCCAAGTTGATAGATACCGGCGTAAAGAGTGGTTAGGGCACAACTTCTAACTAAAGCCGAACGCCCTCAGAGCTGTTATACGCACCCGAAGGTATGAAGAACCACCACGAAAGTGGCTTTACCCCCACCCCCGAACCCACGAAAGCTATGTCACAAACTGGGATTAGATACCCCACTATGCCTAGCCCTAAACATTGATAACATTTTACCCCGTTATCCGCCCGGGAACTACGAGCATTAGCTTAAAACCCAAAGGACTTGGCGGTGCTTTAGACCCACCTAGAGGAGCCTGTTCTAGAACCGATAACCCCCGTTCAACCTCACCCCCCCTTGTTTTTACCGCCTATATACCACCGTCGTCAGCTTACCCTGTGAAGGCCTTATAGTAAGCAAGATTGTTAAAACCCAAAACGTCAGGTCGAGGTGTAGCGCATGGGGCGGGAAGAAATGGGCTACATTCCCTACTACAGGGAATACGAACGGTGTATTGAAATATATACCCGAAGGAGGATTTAGCAGTAAGTGGAAAATAGAGCGTTCCACTGAAATTGGCCCTGAAGCGCGCACACACCGCCCGTCACTCTCCCCAAGCCCACCGCACCAAATAATTAATTATTTTATTTCCGCAAAGGGGAGGCAAGTCGTAACATGGTAAGTGTACCGGAAGGTGTACTTGGAAAAATCAGAATATGGCTAAGATAGAAAAGCATCTCCCTTACACTGAGAAGTCACCCGTGCAAATCGAGTTATTCTGACGCCCAACAGCTAGCCCGAAACCCCAACCCAACATCCCAACATAAATACCCTTAAATACCCCTAATTTAAATACAAACAAACCATTTTTCCCTCTTAGTACGGGCGACGGAAAAGAGACCCAGGAGCAATAGAAATAGTACCGCAAGGGAAAGCTGAAAAAGAAATGAAATAACTCATTCAAGCTACAAAAAGCAGAGATTTAAACTCGTACCTTTTGCATCATGATTTAGCTAGTATCACCCGAGCAAAGAGCCCTTTAGTTCGGCACCCCGAAACTGGACGAGCTACTCCAAGACAGCCTATTATAGGGCAAACCCGTCTCTGTGGCAAAAGAGTGGGAAGAGCTTTGAGTAGAGGTGACAGACCTACCGAGCCCAGTTATAGCTGGTTACCTAGGAAATGAATAGTAGTTCAGCCCCCCGACTTCCCATCCCACCCTAGCCTCACTCAACCTGGATGCCGGTTAAACCGAGGGAGTTATTCAAAGAAGGTACAGCTCCTTTGAAATAAGATACAACTTTAACAGGAGGCTAAAGATCATAATTACCAAGGAAAAGTGTTTCAGTGGGCCTAAAAGCAGCCATCTTAATAGAAAGCGTTAAAGCTCAGACACAACCTCCAACCCCCGATACTGATAAATAATCTAAACCCCCTAAACCTACTAGGTCCTCTCATGCAGCCATGAAAGAGACCATGCTAATATGAGTAATAAGAAGGTAGCAGACCTTCTCCCCGCACACGCGTATATCGGAACGGACTCCCCACCGACCCACAACCGGCCCCAACCAAAGAGGGAATTGAATAATAAACTAGAGTACTAGAAAGACACTCAATTATAAACCGTTAGCCCCACACCGGAGTGCACACAAGGAAAGACTAAAAGAAAAAGAAGGAACTCGGCAAACACAAGCCTCGCCTGTTTACCAAAAACATCGCCTCTTGCAACAATTAACATAAGAGGTCCCGCCTGCCCTGTGACTATATGTTTAACGGCCGCGGTATTTTGACCGTGCGAAGGTAGCGCAATCACTTGTCTTTTAAATGAAGACCCGTATGAATGGCACAACGAGGGCTTAGCTGTCTCCTTTTTCTAGTCAATGAAATTGATCTCCCCGTGCAGAAGCGGGGATTATAACATAAGACGAGAAGACCCTATGGAGCTTCAGACACAAAGCAGTCCACTCCAAACACCCCAAAATAAAGGGGCAAATCAAGTGGCCCCCTGCTCAAATGTCTTTGGTTGGGGCGACCGCGGGGAAAAATAAAACCCCCACGTGGAATGAGAGAACTTCTCCCACAACCAAGAGCCGCCACTCTAAGTAACAGAACCTCTGACCAGAATGATCCGGCAAAGCCGATCAACGGACCGAGTTACCCTAGGGATAACAGCGCAATCCCCTTCCAGAGCCCATATCGACAAGGGGGTTTACGACCTCGATGTTGGATCAGGACATCCTAATGGTGCAGCCGCTATTAAGGGTTCGTTTGTTCAACGATTAAAGTCCTACGTGATCTGAGTTCAGACCGGAGTAATCCAGGTCAGTTTCTATCTATGATATGATCTTTTCTAGTACGAAAGGACCGAAAAGAAGAGGCCCATGCTTGAAGTATGCCTCGCCCCCACCTAGTGAAGACAACTAAAGTAGGCAAGAGGGCATGCCCCCCAGCCTGAGAACATGGCATGTTAAGGTGGCAGAGCCCGGCCATTGCAAAAGACCTAAGCCCTTTAAATAGAGGTTCAAATCCTCTCCTTAACTATGATTTCAACCCTTACTACTCACGTCCTGAATCCACTAGCCTTCATCGTCCCCATTCTTCTAGCCGTCGCATTCCTCACCCTCCTTGAACGGAAAGTGCTAGGATATATACAACTACGAAAGGGGCCTAATATTGTAGGTCCTTACGGCCTACTTCAACCTATCGCAGACGGTATTAAATTATTTATTAAAGAACCGGTGCGACCCTCAACCTCTTCCCCGGTTCTATTTTTAGCAACACCTATCTTAGCACTGACCCTGGCCCTAACTCTCTGAGCCCCAATACCCATCCCCCACCCAGTCATCGATTTAAACCTGGGGATCCTATTTGTTCTTGCCCTATCAAGTCTCGCCGTATATTCTATTTTAGGTTCTGGCTGAGCCTCAAACTCCAAATATGCCCTCATAGGAGCTTTGCGAGCCGTCGCCCAGACCATCTCCTACGAGGTAAGCCTTGGCCTAATTCTCCTAAATATTATTATTTTTGCAGGAGGTTTTACCCTGCAAACTTTTAATATTACCCAAGAAAGCATTTGACTTATCCTCCCCGCATGACCTCTAGCCGCAATATGGTATATTTCAACCCTAGCAGAAACTAACCGTGCCCCTTTTGACCTGACTGAGGGTGAGTCGGAGCTGGTCTCAGGCTTTAACGTAGAGTATGCAGGAGGGCCCTTTGCCCTTTTTTTCCTTGCAGAATACGCCAACATTCTCCTCATAAATACACTATCCGCTATTCTTTTTCTAGGTGCCTCACACATTCCAGCACTCCCGGAACTCACAGCTATAAACCTTATAACCAAGGCTGCTCTCCTCTCAATCGTTTTTTTATGAGTACGAGCCTCGTACCCCCGCTTTCGATATGACCAGCTAATACACCTAGTATGAAAGAATTTTCTCCCCTTAACATTAGCCCTTGTAATTTGACATCTCGCTCTCCCAATCGCCTTCGTAGGCCTCCCCCCACAACTATAACCCCAGGAGTTGTGCCTGAATTTAAAGGGCCACTTTGATAGAGTGAACCATGGGGGTTAAAATCCCCCCAGCTCCTTAGAAAGAGGGGGCTCGAACCCATCCTTAAGAGATCAAAACTCTTAGTGCTTCCACTACACCACCTTCTAGTAAAGTCAGCTAATTAAGCTTTTGGGCCCATACCCCAAACATGTTGGTTAAACTCCTTCCTTTACTAATGAACCCCTATATTCTCGCCACCCTACTATTTGGCCTTGGCCTAGGGACCACTATTACATTCGCAAGTTCCCACTGACTTCTTGCCTGAATAGGCCTTGAAATAAATACCCTGGCCATCATCCCACTAATAGCCCAACATCATCACCCCCGAGCAGTTGAAGCAACTACTAAATACTTTCTTACCCAGGCCACTGCAGCGGCAATAATTCTCTTTGCCAGCACCACTAATGCCTGACTAACCGGGCAATGGGATATTCAACAAATGTCCCACCCCCTGCCCACCACTATCATCACACTAGCCCTTGCACTTAAACTTGGTCTAGCCCCCGTCCATTCATGACTGCCGGAAGTCTTACAAGGCCTAGACCTAACTACGGGCCTAATTTTATCTACCTGACAAAAGTTAGCCCCTTTCGCCCTAATCCTGCAAATTCAATCAATCAACCCTACAATTATGATCACCCTTGGACTTATATCAACCCTCGTTGGTGGTTGGGGGGGCCTTAATCAAACCCAGCTCCGAAAGATTTTGGCTTATTCCTCCATCGCTCACCTTGGGTGAATAATTTTAATTGCCCAATTCGCTCCCCCCCTCACCCTCTTGGCCCTTATTACATATATTATTATAACATCCTCAACATTTCTTGTATTCAAATTAAATAATTCAACAAATATTAATACCCTGGCCACCTCATGGACAAAAAGTCCTGCCCTAACCGCCCTAGTACCCCTCATTTTATTATCACTAGGTGGCCTTCCCCCCCTCACTGGCTTTGCACCAAAGTGACTAATTTTACAGGAACTTACCAAACAGGGCTTAGCCCCCACAGCTACCGTGGCCGCCTTATCCGCCCTTCTTAGCCTCTACTTTTATTTACGCCTATCCTACGCCTCAACCCTGACTATATATCCTAATAACACAGCCGGGACAACACCCTGACGTCTTCCACTACTACAACCTACTATACCACTGGCCATCTCAGCAATAGCAACAGTCTCTCTTCTCCCCCTAACCCCCGCTGCCGTTGCCCTGCTGACCCCCTAAGGGGCTTAGGATAGTACCTCAAACCAAGAGCCTTCAAAGCCCTAAACGGGAGTGAAAATCTCCCAGCCCCTGATAAGACTTGCGGGACTCTATCCCACATCTTCTGCATGCAAAGCAGACACTTTTATTAAGCTAAAGCCTTCCTAGATGAGAAGGCCTCGATCCTACGAAATCTTAGTTAACAGCTAAGCGCCCAAACCAGCGAGCATTCATCTACCTTTCCCCGCCGCCGGTAAACCAGGCGGGGAAAGCCCCGGCAGACGACTTATCTGCTTCTTAAGATTTGCAATCTTATATGTTTAACACCTCAGGGCTTGGTAAAGAGAGGACTTAAACCTCTGTCTATGGGGCTACAATCCACCGCTTAACTCAGCCACTCTACCTGTGGCAATCACACGCTGATTTTTCTCGACCAACCACAAAGACATTGGTACCCTCTATCTAGTATTTGGTGCCTGAGCCGGCATAGTCGGCACAGCCCTAAGTCTTCTCATCCGGGCGGAACTAAGCCAACCGGGGGCCCTCCTAGGAGATGATCAAATTTATAACGTCATTGTTACGGCACACGCCTTTGTAATAATTTTCTTTATAGTAATACCAATTATAATTGGAGGATTCGGAAACTGACTGGTTCCCCTGATGATCGGGGCCCCAGATATAGCATTTCCCCGAATAAATAATATGAGTTTCTGACTTCTTCCCCCATCCTTCCTACTACTCCTGGCCTCTTCTGGGGTAGAGGCAGGCGCTGGAACAGGGTGAACAGTTTATCCACCCCTTGCAGGAAACCTCGCACACGCAGGAGCCTCCGTAGACCTCACCATTTTCTCCCTTCATTTAGCAGGTATCTCCTCAATTCTGGGGGCCATTAACTTTATTACAACCATTATTAATATAAAACCCCCTGCAATTTCACAATACCAAACTCCCCTCTTTGTATGATCCGTTTTAGTTACAGCCGTTCTACTCCTCCTCTCCCTACCCGTTCTTGCAGCCGGTATTACCATACTACTAACCGACCGTAACCTAAACACCACCTTCTTTGACCCGTCAGGAGGAGGAGACCCCATCCTATACCAACACCTGTTTTGATTTTTTGGGCACCCAGAAGTATATATTTTAATTCTTCCAGGGTTTGGTATAATCTCTCACATTGTCGCCTACTACTCTGGTAAAAAAGAACCCTTCGGTTATATGGGTATGGTCTGGGCTATAATAGCCATTGGCCTACTCGGGTTCATTGTATGAGCCCATCACATGTTTACAGTCGGTATAGACGTTGATACCCGAGCCTATTTTACATCCGCCACAATAATTATTGCCATCCCAACAGGGGTAAAAGTTTTTAGCTGATTAGCCACACTACACGGCGGAGCTATTAAATGAGAAACCCCCCTTTTATGAGCCCTTGGATTCATTTTCCTGTTTACGGTAGGGGGCCTCACAGGAATTGTCCTGGCCAACTCTTCCTTAGACATCGTCCTTCATGACACTTACTACGTAGTTGCCCATTTCCACTACGTTCTCTCTATGGGTGCTGTATTTGCCATCATGGCTGCCTTCGTACACTGATTCCCCCTATTTTCAGGATATACTCTCCACAGCACATGAACTAAAATTCATTTCGGAGTAATATTCCTGGGGGTTAATCTCACATTCTTCCCACAACACTTCCTAGGTCTAGCGGGCATGCCTCGACGATACTCAGACTACCCAGACGCCTATACCCTATGAAATACCGTCTCCTCAGTTGGCTCCCTAATTTCCCTAGTGGCTGTAATTATATTCTTATTCATTCTTTGAGAAGCATTTGCTGCCAAACGAGAAGTACTGTCAGTAGAAATAACCACAACCAATGTAGAGTGATTACACGGCTGCCCTCCCCCATACCACACATTTGAAGAGCCCGCATTTGTTCAAGTACGAACAAGTTAACGAGAAAGGAAGGAATTGAACCCCCATTTATTGGTTTCAAGCCAATCGCATAACCACTCTGCCACTTTCTTCATAAAACACTAGTAAAACGAACCATTACACTGCCTTGTCAAGGCAGAATTGTGGGTTAAATCCCCGCGTGTTTTGAGCACATGCTAGAATGGCACATCCCTCACAACTAGGATTCCAAGACGCGGCTTCACCCGTTATAGAAGAACTTCTTCATTTCCACGACCACGCCCTAATAATTGTATTTCTAATTAGCACACTAGTACTTTATATTATTGTGGCAATGGTCTCTACCAAATTAACTAATAAATATATTTTAGATTCCCAAGAAATCGAAATCATCTGAACAGTTTTACCAGCAGTAATTCTTATTTTAATTGCCCTACCATCACTCCGGATCCTCTACCTTATAGATGAAATTAATGATCCCCACCTCACAATTAAAGCTATAGGACATCAGTGGTACTGAAGTTATGAGTATACTGACTACGAAGACCTTGGATTCGACTCCTACATAATTCCCACACAAGACCTCGCCCCCGGCCAATTCCGCCTTTTAGAAGCAGACCACCGAATGGTTATTCCTGTTGAATCCCCCATCCGTATTCTCGTCTCAGCTGAAGATGTTCTTCACTCATGAGCTGTCCCTGCCCTAGGAGTAAAAATGGATGCAGTGCCAGGACGCCTAAACCAAACAGCCTTTATTGCCTCACGCCCCGGTGTATTCTACGGCCAATGCTCTGAAATTTGTGGAGCGAACCACAGCTTTATGCCTATTGTAGTAGAAGCTGTCCCCCTAGAACATTTCGAGAACTGATCCTCCCTAATACTTGAAGACGCCTCACTAAGAAGCTAAATCGGGTATAGCGTTAGCCTTTTAAGCTAAAGACTGGTGGCCCCCAACCACCCCTAGTGACATGCCTCAGCTCAACCCCGCCCCTTGATTAATAATTCTAATCTTCTCATGACTAATTTTCTTAACACTAATCCCCCCCAAAATTTTGGCCCACACTTTTCCCAACGAACCCACAACACAGAGTGCAGAAAAACCCAAGACAGAACCCTGAAATTGACCATGACACTAAGCTTCTTTGACCAGTTTATGAGCCCCACATACTTAGGAATTCCCCTAATTGCCCTCGCCCTTAGCCTCCCTTGAATTTTATATCCTACCCCCTCAGCCCGCTGATTAAACAACCGACTACTAACTCTTCAAGGTTGGTTTATTAATCGATTTACCCAACAACTTCTTCTACCGTTAAATTTAGGGGGACATAAATGAGCAACCCTCTTGACCTCCTTAATAATTTTTTTAATTACTCTTAATATGCTTGGTCTCCTACCATATACCTTCACCCCTACAACACAGCTCTCCCTAAATATGGGCCTTGCAGTCCCCCTTTGACTTGCAACCGTAATTATTGGAATGCGTAATCAACCCACACATGCTTTAGGACACCTTCTTCCAGAAGGAACCCCGACTCCTTTAATCCCTATTCTTATTATTATCGAAACAATTAGTCTCTTTATTCGACCACTTGCTCTGGGGGTACGACTCACAGCCAACCTAACAGCGGGGCACCTCCTCATTCAACTGATCGCCACAGCTGCCTTCGTCCTCTTACCACTAATACCCACCGTTGCTATTCTAACAGCCACCCTTCTCTTCCTTCTAACCCTCCTGGAAATCGCCGTTGCTATAATTCAAGCTTATGTATTTGTGCTTCTCTTAAGTCTTTATCTACAAGAAAACGTCTAATGGCCCACCAAGCACACGCATACCACATAGTTGACCCCAGCCCCTGACCCCTGACGGGCGCAGTAGCCGCTCTCCTAATAACGTCAGGACTTGCTATTTGATTTCACTTTCACTCTACAACCCTTATAACTTTAGGATTAATACTCCTACTACTAACCATATATCAATGATGACGAGATATCATCCGAGAAGGAACATTTCAAGGACATCACACACCCCCCGTCCAAAAAGGCCTACGATACGGCATAGTTCTTTTTATTACATCAGAAGTCTTTTTCTTTCTAGGATTTTTCTGAGCCTTTTACCACTCAAGCCTTGCCCCCACACCCGAACTAGGAGGCTGCTGACCTCCAACAGGTATTCTCCCCTTAGACCCATTTGAAGTCCCTCTACTTAACACGGCAGTACTACTAGCCTCAGGGGTCACAGTTACATGAGCCCACCACAGTATTATAGAAGGGGAACGAAAACAAGCAATCCAATCCCTAGCCCTAACAATTATTCTCGGTTTTTACTTTACCTTTCTCCAAGCTATGGAATATTATGAAGCCCCCTTTACAATCGCTGACGGGGTATATGGCTCTACCTTTTTTGTTGCGACAGGCTTCCACGGACTCCACGTTATCATCGGCTCTATATTCTTAGCTGTGTGCCTTCTCCGTCAGATCCAATACCATTTTACATCCGAACACCACTTTGGTTTTGAAGCAGCCGCCTGATATTGACATTTCGTAGATGTCGTATGACTATTCCTTTACATCTCCATTTACTGATGAGGATCATAATCTTTCTAGTATTAACGCTAGTATAAGTGACTTCCACTCACCCGGTCTTGGTTAAAACCCAAGGAAAGATAATGAATTTAGTCTTGACAATTATTATTATTGCCATTTCCCTTTCCTCTATTCTAGCCACTGTCTCTTTCTGACTCCCCCAGATTAGTCCCGATTATGAAAAGCTCTCCCCCTATGAGTGTGGTTTTGACCCTTTAGGCACGGCACGACTCCCATTCTCCCTTCGATTTTTTCTCATTGCCATCCTTTTTCTACTTTTTGACCTCGAAATTGCCCTTCTTCTGCCCCTTCCGTGAGGAGATCAACTAACCACACCCTTACTCACATTTGTATGGGCAACTGCCGTCCTAGCACTCCTTACCTTAGGCCTAATTTATGAATGAACCCAAGGCGGACTAGAATGAGCCGAATAGGTAATTAGTATAAGAAAAACATTTGATTTCGGCTCAAAAGCTTGTGGTTTAATTCCACAGTTACCTAATGACCCCTGTCCACTTTGCCTTCTCATCAGCCTTCATCCTAGGGTTGGTAGGCCTAGCATTCCATCGAACCCACCTTCTCTCTGCCCTCTTGTGTCTAGAGGGTATAATGCTATCACTATTTATTGCCCTTTCCTTATGGGCCCTTCAATTAGACGCCGCCGGCTACTCCGCATCTCCCATGCTCCTCCTAGCATTTTCAGCGTGTGAAGCCAGCGCAGGCCTAGCCCTACTAGTAGCAACTGCACGAACCCATGGAACCGACCGCTTGCAAAGCCTAAACCTCCTACAATGCTAAAGATCTTAATCCCTACGCTCATGCTCGTACCAACAGCCTGGTTAACCCCAGCTAAATGACTTTGAACTATAACCCTGGCCCAAAGCTTAATTATTGCACTAGCCAGCCTCACCTGATTAATCCACTTCTCAGAGACAGGTTGATCAACAATAAATACATATATAGCAACAGACCCTCTCTCAACACCCCTCCTGGTTCTTACCTGCTGACTTCTTCCCCTTATAATTCTCGCCAGCCAGAATCACATGGCCCCTGAGCCCCATAATCGTCAACGGGTATATATTTCCCTTTTGACCTCCCTACAAGTATTTTTAATTCTAGCTTTTGGTGCCACAGAGTTAATTATATTTTACGTCATATTTGAAGCCACTTTAATCCCAACCTTAATTATTATTACCCGGTGGGGAAACCAAACCGAACGACTTAATGCGGGCACATACTTTTTATTTTACACGCTTGCCGGATCCCTCCCCCTTCTCGTGGCCCTCCTCCTCCTTCAAGGCGACGCGGGCACCCTATCAATATTAACCCTGCAGTATACTAAGCCCCTACAACTATTGTCCTATGCGGATAAACTATGATGAGCGGGGTGTTTGCTGGCCTTTCTAGTTAAGATGCCCCTATATGGAGTACACCTTTGGCTACCTAAGGCACACGTCGAGGCCCCTATCGCCGGGTCCATAGTACTTGCTGCCGTACTTCTAAAGCTCGGAGGATACGGTATAATGCGCATAATAATTATACTAGAACCCTTGACCAAGGAGCTGTGCTACCCCTTCATTATTTTTGCTCTCTGAGGCATTATTATGACAGGGTCAATTTGTCTCCGGCAGACAGACCTTAAGTCCCTAATCGCCTATTCATCCGTTAGTCATATGGGATTAGTTGCAGGTGGTATTTTAATCCAAACCCCGTGGGGATTTACCGGCGCTCTTATTCTTATAATCGCACACGGACTTGCATCCTCAGCACTGTTCTGCCTTGCCAATACCAATTACGAGCGAACCCACAGCCGGACCATGATTTTAGCCCGCGGACTACAAATAGTTCTTCCCCTAATAACCGCGTGATGATTTACTGCCAGCCTAGCTAACTTAGCATTACCACCACTCCCAAACCTTATAGGAGAATTAATAATTATTACCTCTTTATTTAACTGGTCATGATGATCACTGCTCCTTACAGGAGCTGGTACATTAATTACTGCTGGCTATTCACTGTATATATTTTTAATAACCCAGCGAGGACCCCTCCCCACACATATTATTGCCCTGGATCCCTCCCACTCTCGAGAACACCTCCTTATAGCCCTCCACCTTATCCCCCTTATTCTGCTCATCCTTAAACCCGAACTGATCTGGGGCTGAACTGCTTGTAGATATAGTTTAAACAAAACATTAGATTGTGATTCTAAAAACAGAGGTTAAAGCCCCCTTATCCACCGAGAGAGGCCCAGCGGCAACGAGAACTGCTAATTCCCGTCACCCCGGTTAAAACCCGAGGCTCACTCGAATGCTCCTAAAGGATAAAAGCTCATCCATTGGTCTTAGGAACCAAAAACTCTTGGTGCAAATCCAAGTAGCAGCTATGCACCCCACTACACTTATAATAGCCTCGAGCCTAATAACTATTTTCGCACTACTTATTTATCCCCTAGCCACAACCTTTAACCCCCAACCCCAAGGACACACCTGGGCTCTCTCCCAAGTAAAGACCGCAGTGAAGATAGCCTTTTTCGTCAGTCTAGCCCCCCTCTTTTTATTTTTGAATGAAGGTGCAGAGACCATTATTACCAGCTGAAGCTGGATAAATACCACCACCTTTGATATTAACATTAGCCTTAAATTTGATCACTATTCCATTATTTTTATTCCGATTGCCCTGTACGTAACCTGATCTATCCTAGAATTCGCATCATGATATATACATGCAGATCCCAATATAAACCAATTCTTTAAATATTTACTTATCTTCCTAGTAGCCATAATTATTTTAGTTTCCGCCAACAACATATTCCAACTCTTTATTGGTTGAGAAGGGGTAGGAATTATATCGTTTCTCCTTATCGGTTGATGATACGGACGAGCCGATGCCAACACTGCAGCCCTGCAAGCAGTTGTATATAACCGTGTCGGAGATATTGGTTTAATCCTAGCTATGGCCTGAATAGCCACAAACCTAAACTCCTGAGAAATGCAACAAATGTTTGCTGCATCTAAAGACTTTGACCTCACCTTACCTCTTTTAGGCCTCATTCTTGCCGCCACTGGTAAATCAGCCCAGTTTGGATTACACCCCTGGCTGCCCTCCGCAATGGAGGGTCCCACGCCGGTCTCTGCCCTACTTCACTCCAGCACTATAGTCGTAGCAGGCATTTTTCTCCTCATCCGTCTAAGTCCCCTTCTAGAAAATAATCAAACCGCCTTATCCACCTGCCTCTGCTTGGGGGCCCTAACAACCCTCTTTACTGCCACCTGTGCCCTCACCCAAAATGATATCAAGAAAATCATTGCATTCTCAACCTCCAGTCAACTAGGACTAATAATGGTCACGATTGGACTAAATCAGCCTCAACTAGCATTCCTCCACATCTGCACTCACGCCTTCTTCAAGGCCATATTATTCCTTTGCTCCGGCTCTATTATTCACAGCCTCAACGATGAACAGGATATTCGTAAGATGGGGGGGCTTCACCACCTTACCCCAACCACCTCGTCTTGCCTCACAATCGGTAGCCTAGCACTAACGGGCACTCCATTTCTCGCAGGCTTCTTCTCAAAAGACGCCATTATTGAAGCCCTTAACACATCTCACCTTAACGCCTGAGCCCTTGTTCTTACTCTTATTGCTACCGCTTTCACCGCTGTTTATAGCCTCCGCCTAGTATTCTTTGTTTCGATAGGACACCCCCGGTTTATTACACTGCCCCCTATTAACGAAAATAACCCAGCAGTTATTAATTCCATCAAGCGCCTAGCATGAGGAAGCATCGTTGCCGGCCTCCTAATTACCTCAAATATTATACCCCTAAAAACCCCAGTAATATCTATACCTCCCCTCTTGAAACTCGCCGCCCTAACCGTAACAGTACTAGGATTGCTAACAGCACTAGAACTCGCCTCCCTAACAAATAAACAACACAAGCCCACCCCCCACCTGGTCCCCCACCACTTCTCCAATATACTAGGCTTTTTTCCCGCAATCATCCACCGTTTAGCCCCAAAACTAAATCTAGTACTAGGACAAACAATGGCCAGCCAAATAGTCGATCAAACATGACTCGAGAAAGCAGGACCAAAAGCCTTAGTCTCCATACACCTCCCCCTAGTTACCACTACAAGCAACACTCAACAGGGAATAATCAAGACTTACCTCACCCTATTTTTACTCACCCTAACCCTCACCATCCTCCTTTTTAACTCCTAGACTGCCCGAAGCGTTCCCCGACTAAGACCCCGAGTTAACTCCAAAACCACAAATAAAGTAAGAAGAAGAACCCACGCACTGATTACTAACATTCCTCCCCCTAAGGAATATATTAATGCAACCCCACCAACATCCCCCCGAAATACAGCAAACTCTTTCAGCTCATCCGCCGGAACCCAAGAAACCTCATATCAACCCCCCCAAAAGAAGCCGGAGGCCAAAGTGGCCCCAATCATGTAAGCCATAACGTACCCCAAAACTGACCAGCTCCCTCAACTCTCGGGGTAAGGCTCAGCAGCTAAAGCTGCAGAATACGCAAAAACCACCAATATCCCCCCCAGGTAAATCAAAAATAATACCAAAGATAAAAAGGGCCCCCCATGCCCCACCAACACACCACATCCCAGCCCCGCTACTACTACCAACCCTAAGGCAGCAAAATAAGGGGAAGGATTAGATGCAACTGCAACCAGACCAAGCACAAGACCAAATAGAAATAAGGACATAAAATAAGTCATAATTCCTGCCCGGACTCTAACCAGGACCAATGACTTGAAAAACCACCGTTGTATTCAACTACAAGAACCTTAATGGCCAACCTACGAAAAACCCACCCCCTCCTAAAAATCGCGAACGACGCACTAGTTGATTTACCCACCCCCTCTAACATCTCAGTATGATGAAATTTTGGTTCTCTTCTAGGCCTCTGTTTAGCAACTCAGATCCTCACAGGATTATTCCTAGCCATACATTACACATCCGACATCGCCACCGCTTTCTCCTCAGTAACCCATATTTGCCGCGATGTAAATTACGGATGATTAATTCGAAATATGCATGCCAACGGGGCCTCCTTTTTCTTCATTTGCATTTACATACACATCGGCCGAGGACTTTATTACGGCTCATATCTATACAAAGAAACCTGAAACATTGGAGTAGTACTTCTCCTGCTAGTTATAATAACTGCTTTTGTAGGCTACGTTTTACCATGAGGCCAGATGTCATTTTGGGGTGCTACCGTAATTACTAACCTCCTCTCCGCTGTCCCATATGTTGGGAACACCCTAGTGCAATGAATCTGAGGCGGGTTTTCAGTTGATAACGCTACCCTGACTCGATTCTTTGCTTTTCACTTTTTATTTCCCTTTGTTATCGCAGCCATAGCAGTTATTCACCTCCTCTTTCTGCACGAAACAGGGTCAAGCAACCCCGCAGGCCTCAACTCAGACGCAGACAAAATCTCTTTTCATCCATACTTCTCATATAAAGACCTCGTCGGATTCGTTGCCCTCTTAATTGCCCTAACATCACTAGCACTATTCTCCCCCAACCTCCTCGGAGACCCAGATAACTTCATCCCCGCTAACCCACTAGTTACGCCCCCTCACATTAAGCCTGAGTGATACTTCTTGTTTGCCTACGCCATTCTTCGATCCATCCCTAATAAATTAGGAGGGGTACTAGCTTTACTTTCCTCCATCCTTGTACTAATAGTTGTTCCAATCTTACATACCTCAAAACAACGAGGATTAACATTCCGACCCCTAACCCAGTTTTTGTTTTGAACCCTTATTGCAGACGTTATCATTCTGACATGAATCGGGGGCATACCAGTAGAAGACCCCTTTGTTATTATTGGACAAGTAGCATCATTCGTATACTTCTTCTTGTTCCTAGTCCTTGCCCCCCTCGCAGGCTGAGTGGAAAACAAAGCCCTTGAATGAACCTGCCCTAGTAGCTCAGTGTTAGAGCGCCGGTCTTGTAAACCGGATGCCGGAGGTTAAACTCCTCCTTAGTGCTCAAAGAGAGGAGATTTTAACTCCCGCCCCTAACTCCCAAAGCTAGGATTCTAAACTAAACTACTCTTTGTTCGACCCGCCGCTACGCGTATGTCCTAGATAGACTGTTATGTCTATATTATAGACATATATGTATTATCACCATGAATTGAATTTAACCATTTATCAATGATGTCTCGGTACATTAATGTAATATCAACACTTCCTGGCTTTAAACATTCATACATCAACATAAAAACGAAGTGGAACATAACGAGACCAGAGTTTTGATCACTGGACGAATGAACTCACGTATTCAATACCTGGCAAGGCCTAGCACAACTCTCACTGCCTAATATATACCAAGACTCAACATCTCGTCAAGCCTCCCATACTTAATGTAGTAAGAAACCACCAAAAGTGATTCCTTAATGCATGCGACTCCTGATAGTCAGGGGCAAAAATCGTGGGGGTCGCACCTCTAGCTTTATTCCTGACATTTGGTTCCTATTTCAGGTCCATTACTTGATATTATTCCTCCCCTCGACGAATTTTACCAGACATAAGTTAATGGTGGGGAACATACGGTGATGTTACCCACCTAGCCGAGCGTTCACTCTAAGGTGCAACTGGTATTTTTTTTTGGTTTCCTTTCACTTACATTTCACAGTGCAAGCTGATAAGATGGTTCAAGGTTGTACATTTCCTTGCCTACAAGGAAATAGTATCCACGGTGGAAAGTCATTCAATGATAAACTGCATCGTTGTATCCCACGAGCATAAACTATAATATTTTCCCCATATATATCTAAGGTGCCCCTTGGCTTACACGCGTAAACCCCCCCTACCCCCCAAATCTACTGAGATGACTATCATTCCTGCAAACCCCCCGGAAACAGGAAAGCCCCTAGTAGTTTTTTATGGCCCAAATTGTGTCTATTTACATTATTAAAATAATGCGCATA